ATGAATCTTTAATTTAAAAATGTTATAATAAAATTTACGATTAATAAATGGAGAATGAATTTTATCTTTAATAAAGGTATAAAAATTATAAAATTTAAAGTTTTTGTTTCTATTTATGTTTCTGTTTTTCGTCATTTATTATTTAAAAAGCCCTTTGATAATATATATATATAAATTATTTATTACCTATATAAAATAAAATATTTTCTATAGTAGATATAACAGGTACTAAAATAATATAATAACTGAAGTAATAAGCAGTAGCAAATTGTCCTAATTCTATAAATGGTACTTCTACATGTAATTGTCCTAAGTTACCTAATAATAAGAAATTAAATACAAATAAATAGAAAGAGAATTTAGATAATACTTTAAATGTATTACCTCTTATAACTGATCTATCAGTTATAGGTAATATTAATAATATTAATATAGCTGCAAACATAGCTATAACTCCTCCTAATTTATCTGGTATTGATCTTAATATAGCATAGAATGGTAATAAATATCATTCTGGTACAATTGAAGGTGGTGTAACCATAGGGTTACCTGGTATATAGTTATCTGGATGTATAACTTAACTTTATTTATATAAAGTTAATTATGGACTATATCTTCATATAATTTTATTTAAATTTATATCTATATGTTTTTCATTTATTATCAAATTTTAATCAATTTTTATATAATAAACTATCATTTTTTATATATGATTTACTATTATAATTTTTATAAAATAAAGGTATTAAAAATATTCTATTACCTTTATAAGATCTTGATGGATTATTTTTTATATAATTATAAAATATCATATGATATTTTTCATTTGATATTGTTCATTTAAAATAACCATTTTGACTTTTATCAAAATAAATATTACCTCCTAATATTTCTTTACAAGGTTCTATATCTATTAAATATTTATTAGTTATACTTATAATTAATTGAGGTCTAGATGAATTTTTTGAATAATAATAATTAATTGTTCCATCTGCATCAAAATAACCTGATATTCATGAATTATTAATATCTAATTTTATTGGATTTATTACTTCTATATTTAATAAATTACATATTTTATATAATTGTACTAATCTTTTACTATTACGTATATTTCCATTAATAGAATTAACTAATTTAATCATACTATCTTTATTTTGTAATCTATATCTTATAGAATTAGATCCTGATCTTAATTTAATTGAACCACCAAATTTATTTTGAATTAAACGTAACATTTTCTCATCTTCTATACCAACTGTTATTTCACAATTAGTATATTTCTTTTGAGTTATTCCAAAACATCCATCTCCATCTATTAATCCAGCTAATCATTGATTAAATTTAATATCTTCTTCTTTAAAAGAAGAAGTTAAATTATTATTTATAGTAGACATATTTCTTTTAAATATAATTTTTTGTGTGCGTGTAGTCTCTGAGATTCCTACTAAGTAATTATTTAAATAATAACTATTGGTTATCTGCTGATTATATATTTTATAATAATATTTTACTATTAAGGGATTCGCATAAGATTTAATATATTTATATAAATTATATATATAATTTAAAAATAAACCACTTATATAAATAGTTTTATTATAAATTATAACATTAATAAATGTTATTATATATTTCCAGCATATAGCACATTGCGATATGATAAATAAATATCATAAGGGCCATCCTTGACCTAATGTATTAGGTGAGAAGAATACAAATAAACTAAATACAATTATAAATACAAATACAGTTACTAAATCTTTAAATATAAAGTAACTATGCATTGGTATTCTATCTAAATTACCTGTTATACCTATAGGGTTAGATGATCCATGAACATGTAAAGCTATTAAATGCATTACTACTAATGCAGCTAAAATGAAAGGTAATAAGTAGTGTAAAGCAAAGAATCTTTGTATTGTAGGGTTACTTACTGAGAAACCTCCTCAAATGACTTTTTAAACTTACCATTTTATATATTGTTTATATATATTTATAACTTGTTACCAAATTAATTAGACTATATCATCAACTATTTATATCCTAAGAAAGAATATATAATTATAGTTGTAAGGCGCTCGTGGTTAGGTATTGTTATATTACTCACTAACTAGTCGTTGAACGTTTATTATCCTTCATATATATATATATATATGTATATAGATAATACTTCGCTGCGAATTGTCCATATTTATATATGGGTGTCCTCGCAATTCACCTTATTTTCATTTATATATCACTATATAAAGCCGCTCATTCTTTTTTTTTTTGATTTTATATTTTATTTTATATTTTATTTTATAATACAATTTTTATATCTAGAACTTTTTTTATAGATAATAATCATTTATTATAAGAAATTAATTTATTACCTAATAAGGGATGATTATTAGAAAATGAAAAGAAATTAATAATATTTTGAATATCTTTTATAGAACTTACACTAAATTGTATATATTTATTTTTATTAATATCTAATTTTCTAGTAATATTAAATAATTTACTTATATCATTAAATAAATTAAAATTATATTTTTGTTTTAATTGAAAACAAATATCTTTATTTCTTTTTACTAAAAATGAACCTTCTGCCATAGTAAATCCTACTAATCAATTATTAAAATAATCTAATTTATTAAAATTATTTTCAATTTTATTATTTTTTATATATTTATTAATATTTACTTTTCTTGAATGTAAATCATTTCATAAATATAAATTATTATTTTTAATATATTTAATTAATAAAAATTGTTCTTGTCTTTTTTCAGTTAAAAATTTTATATTATAATTATTTAATAATGGTTCTAATATATTAAATATATCACTTTTATTAATCTCTCATCTTACTAATTTATTTCCTTTTTTAGGTGTTATATAATTAACTTTACCTATATTTAAATGTTTTTGAAAATATTGTAATAATTCTAATTCATTTTTATTTAAATTAATTATTAATGATATATATATATATATAATATTATTTTCTTTTTTAAGTTTTTTAGTTACTCTAAAATAACCATCTCCATCTATAAAACCTACTATTAATTCTAATAAATTTCTATCTATAAAATTTTTATTTTTATAATCTTCTTTAATAGAAGAAGACTCTAATTTATCTTCCTGAAAGGAAGATAAATCTCCTGGAATTAATCCAGGTAATTTATTTATAATAGAAGAATTAATTTCATTTTTATATAAAGATAAACTTTTATTATTTTTAATTAATAAAAATATAAAAATATTATATATAAAATAAAATATAAAATAAAAATATAATGGTAAGATAACAAATAACGGTACAATATCATTTCCTATGAATGGTATTGCTGATAATAAGTTAGTAATTACTGTAGCACCTCAGTGTGACATCTGCCCGTAAACTAAACAATATTTTTTATTTAATTTATTTACTGTATAATCATATAGTAAATTTTAAATATAAACGACTGTACATTAAGCATCATTTCAGATACCCATCAATGAACCAGTCTGTAGCGATTATACATATAACCGACGGTCTTGTTTATTTTCTTTATTAGAAAATAAATTTTAACCGTTTTCATCAATGTCGCCAATAATATATATATTTTTTCTACCTTGAAAGTGGTAAATATATATTATTTGAAAATAATATTTTCAATATCCTTATATAATATTCCCTATGTAAGTTGCTATTATATATATAGATAATATATTTTTAAATATATAATTTATATCTATATTTGGATAGACTATCATATAATATATATATATATATTCCCCTGGAGGGGATATATAATAATTTTATTAAATTAATAAATTAGATGATTAATTCTCTTAAACAAGATAATTAAGTTAATAATTTTCTAGATAAAATACTAAATATATATATTTTAGTATAATTTTTATTTAATTTAATTAAACTTCCTTTTAATTTTAAAGATTTATTTTTATTATATGTATAAGTATAATCATTTAATTTAGTTTTATCAATATATTCTATAATAGAATTATGATTATCTATATGAAAATTATTTAATAATGGTAAAAATATATTAGGTACATATATAAAACCTAATTTTAAAGAACGTTGTATAGTTTTATTACTACAACATAAATAATGACTAGCAGTATTTATATTTTTAAATATACATAAAATAGAATTATTTTCTAAAGAAGATTTAATAAAAATAGTTTTACTACTACCTTTAATAATATTATTTATACCTTCTTTACTTCAATAATCATAAGTTCTATTTTTAGCAATATTACTTAAATTATTTTTTAATGAATTATTATATTCTTTAATATGTTTATCTTTAATATTTTTTAATAATTCTTTACGTTCTTTATTTAAAGTTAAATTAATTAAATTTAATTTATTATTTAAATTAATTTCTTTATTTTTATAACCAAAGAATTGACCTGCTTCAGTCATTATATTATATAGAGGCATTAATAAACTTATATAAGAAGTTTCTAATGCTAATAATTCTTCATTATTATATTTATTAACTTCATAAGGATAATATTCTAATATAGCAAATATAAAATTATTTAAACCATATTTTTCTACGGATTTTTGTACTAATTTACTTCCTTGTTTTGAATTTATTAATAAATGATTATGAAATCTTTTATATAAATTATTAGTTTGTGCTGATCCTATATAATAATTTTTAGATATTTTACATATTATTATATAAATACCACTTTTATTTTTTAATTCTTTTCTTATATTTTCTTTAATTTCTCCATTATTTAAATCTTCTCATCAAATTTCTGGTTCTATACATATTTCTTTAAATAAATCTTCTGGTTTTGTTATATCTTTTTTTAGAATTTCTTTATTATTATAACTAATATATCTTTTTTGTATAAAATTATTATTATTTAATTTATATAAATTATTATATGATTTTGGGCTATTGTTATTAGTGTAACCCATAAAGGCTGTTGCCATTGTTAAAACAAATATAATTACTCCTACTGATCATAATATAATTCTAGGTGATTTATAACTTCCATAATATAAAGCTTTTCCTATATGTAAATATAAACATATAAAGAAGAATGAAGCTCCATTAGCATGTATATATCTTATTAATCAACCTGCATTAACATCTCTCATTATGTGTTCTACTGAATTAAAAGCTAATTCTATATTAGAACTATAATGCATTGCTAAAAAAATACCACTAGCTATTTGTATTACTAAACATAAACCTAATAAACTTCCTAAATTTCATCAATAATTTATAGAACTTGGTTGAGGACTATCTATCATATAACTATTTACTAATGATAAATAAGGATTTGTTTTTCTAAATGCCATTTTATTTTATTTATTTTTATTATTTTCTTTAATTATTTATAAAATTTTTTGATCTTATCTTTTATATATATATATATATATATATATTTATTTTTTTTTATATGAATATTATTTAAATTTAAAATAAAATAATTGTTAAAATTGGATAATGTATAAGTATATACTATTATACAGCGTATAATAATAAGAATGAAATCATTAAACAGAATAAACCACAAGCTTCTGCTAAAGCAAATCCTAAAATTGCTTGAGGGAATAATGTTGAACGTAATGAAGGGTTACGTGATGTTCCATTTATTAAAGCTACGAATACTAAAGCGATACCTATGGCTGCTCCTCCTAATCCTAAAGTTGCTATTGCTGCTCCTATATATTTAGCTGCTAATACTAATTGCATATTTAATATAAATTTATTTCTAGCCCTAAGAAACTCAATAATTAATTACTCTCCTAAATTTTTTTTATAAAAATAAGAATAATAAATTAATTATTAAAATAATAGGTATATGAATTAAGAATCTACTAATACCAGTAGAACCTAATACTTTAAGTAAACCATTATCAGTATAAGTATTTAAACGTCCACCAAAATTTAAAACAGATCTAATAATTAAATTATTTAATAATTGATCATAATAAATACGTTGGTTAAAGTAATTATAAATACTTGATTTATTAATTTTATAAATAAATTCATAAGTATAAATTAAACTTAAAGATAAAGATATACCTAAAATCATAGGTAATCATTTAAAGAAGAAAGGAATAGTAAATTCTGTTTCTATAAATGTATTAGTATGTGGTAAACCTAAATTTAAATGAAATATAACATTATCTCTATTATAACCTAAGAAAATACTATATATAGCTAAAATAAACATAGGAATAATCATATGATTACTTTCATGAATAAAATTATAAGTATATTTATTACTTCTTGGATTATTATAAAAAGTTAAATATAAAACTCTTATAGAATATATAGCAGTTAAAGTAGCAGATGCTGTAGCTATATAATACATTATATAACCACTTACAGTATATGTACCATATAATGATTCTATAATAATATCTTTACTATAATAACCTGTTAATCCTGGTATAGCCATTAATGATAATGAAGCTACTACCATAGAAGTATAACTAAATGGTAAATATTCTATTAAACCACCATATTTACGCATATCTTGTGTTTCTGATATAAAACTATGTATTATTGATCCTGCTGACATAAATAATAATGCTTTAAAGAATGCATGACAATATAAATGATAAATTGCTAAATCATAAGCACTTGATCCTATAGCTAACATCATCATCGCTAATTGACTCATTGTTGATAATGCTATAACTCTTTTTATATCATTTGTTACTACTGCTATTAAACCACTTATTAATGTTGTAAATCCACTTAATCATAATATTGTTAATAATATTGAAGGTGTATATTCTAAAATAAATGATGATCTTACTAATACAAATACTCCACTACATACCATTGTAGCAGCATGTAATAAAGCACTTACAGGTGTTGGACCCTCCATCGCTGATAATAATCAACCATGTAAACCTAATTGAGCAGATTTAGCTGTAGCAGCAATTAATAACATAATAGCTAATAAATTTAATATAAAAGTATCTGTATGAGGTGTTAATAATTCTATAGTATAAAAATCTACAGCATGAAATAAATTTAACATAAATGCTAAACATATAACAAATAAAGTATCACCCATACGATTTAATAATATAGCAGATAAAGCAGATTTCATAGCTGCAATACGTGTATTTCAAAATGATATTAATAAATAAGATATAACTCCTACAAATTCTCATCCTATAAACATCATTAAATAATTTTCACTAACTACTAAAACTGTCATAAATATAGCAAATACACTTAAAATAACATAAAAACGATTACGATTTGGATCATGTCTCATATAATCTATAGCATAAAATAATACAGCTAATGTTACTATACCTACAGGTACCATAACTGTCATTGATAATGAATCTAATAATAATCCATAATTTATTTGTATATCTCCTAATGATAATCATGTACCTATATTAATATATACTGATTCCTCATAAAAATATGTTAATCAATTAAACATTATAATATATTAGTTACTTTACCTCTTAATCTATAATATGATACTAATAAACTTAATCCTATTGCTGATTCTGCTCCAGCTAATATTATTATAAATAATGCATATATTGTTCCTTCTATATCATTATATATACTTCCTATATATATTATTTTAACTGTTACTGTTAATAATAATATTTCTATTCCTATTAATAACGTTATTATATTATTTTGACTTATATAAAATGTTATTAAAGTTGTTAACATTGCTAACATTCTTATATTATTTATAATTTTTATCTCCATATATCGTTTTTTATATATATTACCCCCATACCTTCCTTTTAAACTAAAATATCTCTTTTTATAATAATAAAAACTTATACTTTAATAAATAGTAATATGAATATATATATATTTAATAAATAATCCCTCCCTTTCAAAGAAAGGGAGTGGATGAGGGCCCTTTACTTTAGAAAAGAGTTGTAAAATATTTTTATTACAACCTTCCTTTTAAGAGGGTCTTTATATATTGATAATATGATTTCTCAAATATTTCTAAAAATAAATTACCCACGGATCACCGGGGGTGATTTATATTTAATATAGGATAAATAATAATAAATAATTATTTATTAATAAGTTAGAAACCGAATGGAGAAATAAAGATATTAGCATCAATAGCATAAATTAAAGCAGGTATAAATAAAGCTAAAGCGAATAATAAAGGTAAGAAAATAATTCAACACATATTAATTAATTTATCATATCTAACTCTAGGAAGAGTAGCTCTAACTCAAATATAAGTGAAAGCAAAGACATTAGCTTTTAAACCTAGAATAATACCAGTACCACCACCAAAGAAAAGAATAGCAGTTAAAGTAGATAAGAATAAGATAGAAGCATATTCAGATAAGAAGAAAAGAACAAAAATAGAAGAAGAATATTCAGTCATATGACCAGAAACTAATTCAGATTCAGCTTCAACATTATCAAAAGGAGGTCTAGCACATTCAGCTACACAACCAATAAATCAAATAATTGATAAAGGTAATAAAGGAACGAATATTCATATAGATTTTTGTAATTCTACATATCTAGATAAATTCATAGAACCAGCTAATAATATACATAATAAAATAATAGTAGTTAAAACTAATTCATAACTAATTAATTGTGCAGTAGAACGTATAGAACCTAATAAAGAATATTTACTATTAGCAGATCAACCTGCTAATAAAGTACCAAATACACCTACACTACTAATAGCTAAAGTTAAAATAAAACCATAATTATGATCAGTTATTACAATACCTGGTCCAAAAGGTATAACAGATCAACATAATAATGCTGACATTAATGCAATCATTGGACTAATTAATAATATTACTTTATCTGCATGTGTAGGTATTATTATTTCTTTTAATAATAATTTAGCAGCATCTGCTATAGCCATTAAAGTACCATAATAACCTACAGCATTAGGTCCAACTCTACGTTGCATATAACCTAATGTTTTACGTTCTGCTACAGTTAAAAATGCTACTGCTAATAATATAGAAACAAATAATAATAATAATTCTATTACATTCATAATCATTATCTTGTTACTGCTATAGCCCCTATAACTGATAAAATTAATATAATACCTGTAATTATTAATAATATACTATATTCTGTATATAATTGATTACCTACTACTATTAATTCATTTCATACATTTTCTATTTCCATTATTATTCCATATGTTTCATATGTTAAATCTAATGGTATTAAACTTATTGTTAATAATGTTACTACTAATGGTGATACTTTACCTTGTGGTGTATAATCTATTTTTAATAATGATAATATAAATAAAAATAATATCGCTATTGCTCCTACATATATTAATATATATAATATTCCCATTAACATAAATCCTTGATTATATAAACACACTGCTGTACTTAAAAATAATATTATTAATCATAATATACTTTGTACAGGTGATAATAAACCTATTGCTAATAAACTAGATATTCCACTTATAATATTCATTTTATATCTATCTCTTAATTTTCTTTTTATTAATTATTTATCTATTATAACTATCCAAAAGAATAAAATTATTTATTTAAATAATTTAATAATATTTTTATTTAACGTCTATATCTGGAATCGAACCAAAATCAATGTATTAACAGTACATGGCTTTACCTTTAAGCTATACAAACTTTATTATAACCTTCCTAAATAAAAGATTCACTTTCAAAAAAAAAGGATAAATTATTTATATTTATATCTTTCCTATATTTTATAAAAATACTTATATTTCTATAAAAAAAATAATATATAAGAATTGTTAAAAATTTATTATTACCTAATCCCCCCAATGGAAAGTCCATAAATATTCTTTTTAAAAGAAAAGGAGGTAATTTTATATATATATATATAAATATTTTATATATATTAATATTAATATGAATATATTCATCCCTTTTTAAGGGGGGAGTTATATATATATTATCTTCTTCTATTAAAAATAGGGGGGTAGAAAGATAATATAAAAAAAGTATGTTAAAAGAATAAAATAAAGTTATTCATCTTCAGGGTTAGCTAATCATTCAACGAAATCTGAGATAGGAACACATTCAACTTTTATAGGCATTAAAGCATGGTTAACACCACATAATTCACTACATTGTCCATAATAAACACCAGTTCTTTGTATTAAAGCACTAACTTGGTTTAAACGACCAGGAGTAGCATCAACTTTTAAACCTAAAGAAGGAACAGCAAATGAATGAATAACATCATTAGCAGTTACAATAAATCTTACATGTGTATCAACAGGAACAATAATAGAAGTATCAGTATCTAATAATCTTAATTGTCCTTCTTCTAACATATCATCAGGAATAATATATGATTCATATTCTATAGTTTCACCAGTATCTGATATAAAGTCAGAATATTCATATTTTCAATATCATTGTAAACCTACAACTTTAATAGTCATAGCAGGTGTTAAAACTTCATCACATAAATATAATAATATAAAACTAGGGAAAGCTATTAATAATAATATAATAGCAGGGAATATAGTTCATATTATTTCTAATGTTTGTCCATGTCTTAAATATTTATAAGCAAATTTATTATTTTTAAAATCTTTTATTATAACATATAAAATATACGATACTAAACCTAATATTAAAGCTAAATAAAACATTATATGATCATATAATTCATGTATACCTTCTTGGTTAGGTGTAGCTGCATCTTGTAAACGAACACCTCATGGTGTTGGAACATCTAATCAAATCATTTTTTATAAATTAATTTATTATTATTATAAATACAAACAAAAATATTGGAATTAATCAGAATTGAACTGATATCGTTCGCATGCAAAGCGAATGATTTACCTATTAATCTATAATCCCTTATATATTAATTTATTTTTCCTACATAAGAAGGGGGGTATAAATTAATCTTTTGGAAAATAATTATTAAATATAAGTTATATATATATATAATAAAGGGTAAAATAAGAATATTGAAAGGTATATGAAAAAATAATTAGTTTATATTTAAAATAATTAAATATTACTATATAACATATTAATCTAAATATGTAAAATCTTATTTGTTGGGTTTAATATTTGAAATGCGTTCAATATGTATCCTCAATTTTCTTAGCATATATACAAATATAAAAATATAAAAATGATATATAAATATAAATGAATAATAACCATAGGAAAATGCCTTAATATCCTTTCGTACAAATAAAGGTACAAATAAGAAAGACCCCATAGATGATAAAATCATTACTGACTCACGTCGTAATTAACCCATCTCAAGTAACTCATTATAGGACGAACAGTCCTACCCTTCCTAATTGCTTCAACCAGGAGGATGAGTTTAGACGACATCGAGGTGGCAAACACCGCTGACGATATCGACTCTCACGCGGTATTACCCTGTTATCCCTAGCGTAACTTTTATCCGTTATCGACATCCATATCAATTGATTATGCCTGTTCACTACACTATACGTAAGTACTAATTACACTTGTTTGTATTATTATTATCGCACAATTATGTTGTTATCCTTGCTTATATATATAAATATTCTATTCTCCATATAGTTCTATTGTACGTCTTATATATTTCTATTACATTAAGATACATCTTATTATAAAAATAATAAGTTCCTATAAACCCTAAAGAATATAGGTAATTTTTTTTAATATATATATGTATATAAATATCTTTAGACACATCAGATGCTTTCGCTGATGTCGACGCCCCATCGAAACTAACCACTTTACTGTTTTAAATAATTTTATAAATTTTAATGAAAATTTATTTTATAATTAGAATAATAAATTTTATATATATAGGTTTTTCCATTAATTTTAAATAATATATATATAATATATATTTTATAAATACCTACTAACTGTAATATTTTATATTTATTTATTCAAAATAAAGTTATAGTAAAGCTGCATAGGGTCTTTTTGTCAACCTACGGGTACACGGCATCTTCACCGCGAGTGCTATTTCACTGAGTCTACTATGGATACAGTCATCGCATCGTTAATTCATTCATGCAGGACACCAATTATGTGTCAATGAATTTCGCTACCTTAGGATCCTCAGGATAAGACCGCCGTTTATATATTTTTTAATATAATATCTTACTAATATCTAAATTTATAGAATATACACCGGGCAGACCTCACCTACTATACTTATTATTACTAATACGCAGTAGGATGTGTTTTTGGTAAACAGTCGCACGATTATAGTTTTAATTCTTTTTGCCGAGTTCATTCATAGTAGTTATCTCATTCTCTTTTATCATACCTGTGTCGGTTTACAGTACGGTTCACTTTATTTTCCTGTACTTTCTCCCATTGATTAAATATTTCTATTTATATCTTAGGGACCGTTAATTTCTATAAAACCTTATGAATATAAGAGGGTAATTTTATATTACCTATCGTTACTCAAGCCAGCATTCTTTTTATAATTCTTCATTATATATTCTGCTACCATATATGCATATTTACATATATCTATTAAACTGTTATAAATTTAGACCCGTATATCTTCTCTACTTATAAAAAAAATATATTATATATATATTTATATCATATCAGTGCATTGTTACATGTCCTTTAACAGATGATTATTGTTAAACCCGCTGACTGATTGTCTATCTTTTATTTATAGATTATGTTCACTAAAAAAATTATTATATTTGGGACATACATTAAATAGTCTAGGTTGTTTCCTTTTAGACTTACTACCTTATCGCAATAAGTCTGACTCCTTACTTTTATGATTATTTACTGTTTCCGAGTTTTAAATATTATGAAATGTTACTCCCAAAAACATTTAAGTGCTGTACCAGTTTATAAATTAGTAAAGGCTATACTATAATATATTTCGCAGAAAACCAGCTATCTGCAAACCAGTTTTGTCTGTCACTACTACACACACCTCTTTAGAAGATATTGCTACATCTACCTATTGAGTCATTTTAGTTAAATATATATATATTAATTAATATAAATATATTTAACATATACATTACATATATAATTCTTATTATTAAATTTAAAATACTTGGACATGTGTAGATCGTTTGCTTTCGGGCCTATATATATTAATTTTTAATTGATAAATCTTATTTTTATTATGATTCTTATTCTCACTAATATATATAACTCACTGGCCCATTATACAAGAGGTACGTTATACTATAACTGCTCTTTATTATTCTATTTCATTATTTTCCCTTACGGTACTATTTATTAATACTTTATTATTGTCTTAGTAGTTGATACTACTTTATTCTCACTCTTTATGATACTCTTTGACTACTATAATTTCACTCACCGTTACTTATATAGCCTCTGTTGATTTATTCTCAAATTACTCAGATGTTTCATTTCACTTGATTCTCTTTTTTTCTCTCATTTTCATGATAATGATTGGAAATTTCATTTCCGTTTTTTCATTTATATCATTTATTAAGTATTATACATAAATCCCTAAAATAATATTATTTTCATATACCTTTTTTCAATATATCTCCTAATTTAATTTTCTTTATATCCTTATATAAATTATATCTCCCCCTTAATATATATCATATATTACTCCCCTCTTATTAAAAAGAAAGCTATCATCCCTTCTTTTCAATAAAAAGATGTTTATCAAGACCCTCCCTTTAAAAAGATTGTTATAAAATTTTAATTATAATATTATATAGTTTATTTTATATAAAATTATATATTAATTTAATATGAATATATAAAAAATATCATATAATATGATATCCCCTTATATATATTTCCCATTGAAATAGGGAAAATATATATATATATTGATTATAATATAAAATTATTATATATTATATATATTTATAAAAAATATATATTATTTATCAATATTGTCAGTTGGGTTAGTTAATACAGGTAATTCATAGAATGTATGAAATGCTGCAGGTCTATCTAAAATTAATTCTAAATCACTATTTCTAGTTTTTCTAGTTAAATTACTTTCAGTAAAGTCAGGAGTAATATCTTCTGTTGTAGGTTCTGTATCATTATTATTTTCTAATTGTATTAATACACTTTTTAATCCTACTATTACAGATATTATAGATATCATTGAACCTATACTACTTACATAATTTCAACCTAAAAATGCATCTGGATATTGTGGTATACGACGAGGCATTCCATTTAAACCTAAGAAATGCATTGGTAAGAATATTATGTTTACAGATATAAATAATAATCAGAAATGAACTTCTGCTCATATACGATTATAATTTAAACCAAACATAGATGGACCTCAATAATAATATCCTCCTACTAAACTAAATAATGCTCCCATTGATAATACGTAGTGGAAATGCTAATTATATACTATATAAATATAAATAAATCATAAGTTATTTATATTTTATTTTTTAATTTAATAAATTATTATCTTGAGGAGATAAATCATCCCCCCCTGGGGGGTAATTTATTAAATTGTATATTTTATTAGTGGACTATCTCTTTATTTATATATATATATATATATATTCTTATTTAAAGAACATATATATAATTTTATGTATATTTATGATATAAAAATATATATTTTCATAAATTATTATGAAAGAAAGATATATTTATATTTTATAAAGAATAAATAATTAATTACAGCCCTTTTATTTATAAGAGTATTATTATTAATTCTCTTTTTTTGAAAGGGAAGGATTATTATTATTATTTAATTTCTTTACAAAAGGTATTTTATATCATAAAGGATTTAAATATTGTATTCAATCTAATAAAAAAGAACTATAAATTTTATATTCTATACTATCAAAAGAAGATTTATTATATTGTCTTATTTCTATAAATCTCTTAATTTTAGTAACTCTATAAAATTTAAAATCACAATATAATCTATTTTTTATAAAATAATCATATAATAACATCATACCTTTAACATTTTGATATTTAAAACATATAGATGTATATATTTTTTGTTTTCTTATAATTTTACAAGGTATATAATTAGGTATAACATTATCTAAATTTAAATTTTTACTATATTTATTATATTTAAATTCTAAATTACACTCAATTCTATTACCAGGAAAATTAAAAACAATAGAACCATCAGTATCTATTAAACCTGAAAAATAAGGATCATAAGGTTCTATAATATAATTAGGTTCTATATATTTTATATTAAAATATTCACAAGCTTTCTTATAATTATCTATTTTTAATCTTATTAAACCATTAATATTATTTAATACATATATCATATCTTCTTTTCTACCTATTGTATATATAACATATGGATTTTTTTTATCATATCTAATTCTTCCTATATTTAAATAATTTTGTATCCTTGTTAATATTCTTATATCTCTTATATGTATTTTTATTCTTATTTCTTTCATAACTAATTTCTTATAACCTTCTTTTTTAAAAAAAAGTTTCCTTAAATCAAAAGATCCATCTCCATCTAAAACACCTGCAAATCAATTTCAAAATTTATAATCTTGTTCTAATTCATGTTTTTTATATAATAATTTATTATCTTGAGGAGATAAATCACCCCCTTTAGGAGATAATTTATTCTTTTGATCTAATATTTCATTTTTTATATTTTTATTATTAGTTGAATAAGTTCTATATGTTAATTTATTATATAAATTATATTGATTTATCTTATTTTTATTAAATTTTATATAATAATTACCTTTTTTATTATAAAAAGATATTAATTTATTTTTTAATATTATAAATAATAAATAACTTTTTATATATAAATATATCCCTTTAATAAATTTAAATAAAATATTTATTATTAATAGGATATATTTTAAGATAATTATATATAATAACAATATATCTCCATTAAATGGAGATATATCACCTTTATAAGGAAATATATTACTAAATAATTGACGTATAGTCTCTGAGAATCCTTTACAGTTTTCTGCTGATTGTATATCCAATTTATATATAATTTTATTATAAATTTCTTTTTTTTTTAATAAGAAATAATATATTACCCCCGGATCACTGGGGGTGATATATTCCCTTCGGGAATATATTAAAAATAAATAATATCACATATTATTTATTTTATAATTATATATAAATATAAGATAATTATTATTTTGACTAAATATTTTATAAATTAATATTTTTTCTACAAAAGATATTTTCCGAGATATCTCAGAGTATATTTTATGTAAAATAAAATATAATTTAATTTCATCTATTTTTAAAAGATACTTTATAAATATATAAATATATATATTTATGAAAATAAATAGTAAATAATTACTTGAAAATATAGTTTCCAGCATATAGTCAATTTCAAAATAAATTCTAAATTCCATAAATTTATTTAGGGCCATCTGACCTACTACGTAGTAAGTATCATGGAATGCTACATCTATAGATGCGTTAGATAACATAACACCTGTTAATCCCCCCACAGTGAATAAAAATAAGAAACCTAATGCAAATAACATAGGTACTGCTAATCTTACTTCTCCTCCATAAATAGTTGCTCATTATATAAATCTTTAATCATTTCAGATTCAGTTAATTTATACCTTCTCATATATATAATTATATTCCAAAAAAGATATAATCATTATAATTATATATACTTAAATAAGTGATAAAAACTTATTACCATTACTGGCGAATTAGGATTATACCTTAGGCTATCATAGATTTATTATATATCCTTAGATAACCTGGAGCGTCTAATCTCTACGCTTTTACACAGTGGTTTCCCAAAATCTTTAAATATTTAAAGAAATCTTATATATATATATATATAAGTATGTGATTTAGTTCGACGATTGTCTTTTATATATTTTTATTCTATATAAAAGAGATCTCCCGAGTTTGCCCCATATAATATAATATATATATTACATATTAAATATATATCCCTTTCATATTACTCAGGAAAGATATATATATATTTTATATAATTTTTTTATGTATTTTATATTTCATTGAAGGAATAATAAAAGGTTCAATATGTGGATATAATTTCTTCATAGATTCTACATTAATATAAATTACATATTTATTTCTAGATTTATGTAAAGTACATTTTATATCAAATTTTATATAAAAAACATTTATTAATAAAATTAATTCTTTAACAGTAAAAGATTGTAAATTTAATGTTACACCTTTATGAGTATAAGAACCATCTCCCATAATAATATGAGCTAATGATTCATAATTTATTAAATCATAAATATTATTTGGTATAATTTTTATTCTATTTTTATAAAATATTCTTTTTAATAAACTAAAACATGGTAATGCAATAGTTACAAATTCTACACTAGGAAATATTTTATTTTTTAATTTAGAATCTTTATAAAATGGTAATGAAATACAATAATGAGATAATAAATTATAAACATATCATAAATAATCGAAATTATCTAATTTTTGTTTAAATCTAAATCTACAAGAATGTTCTGTTAATAATCCATTTTTATTATATTTTATTTTTTCTTTATTACAATTAAATATACTATTTTCTAAATTTAATTTAGAACTATATTCTATATATCCATCTGATATAATTAAACCTGATAATATATATACTAATCTATTAGGTATATTTACCATATATCTAACTATTTTAGTATAATTATTATTATTTAAAGATGAACTTAAATTAGAACCATATATAACTAAATCTTTAGTTTTAGTATCAGGTTTTATATAAAATTTATTACCTCTTGGAATTATTTTATATATATTTTTATTAATTAAATCAGGTAAAATCATTATTGATGATTTTAATATTTCTTTATTTTCCTTATTAAAATTATTATATAAATCATCCTCTTTTAAAGGTAATTTATTCCCCAAGGGGATAAATCACTCCCCTCCGGTGATCGGAGGGGGTAATTTATTAATTATATAAATATATATATTCCTTCAAAAAGGATATATATATCTCTCCATTATTAAAAATGGGTAAATATATATATTATATTTTTTGATCATTATAATGTTCTTACTGAAGGAACATAACAATCATGAGAAGATTTTTATACCTGTAGGTACAGCAATTACCATAGTTGCAGAAGTAAAGTATGCTCTAGAATCAATATCTAATCCTACTACATACATGTGATGACTTCATACTAAGAAACCTAAGAAACCAATAGATCCCATAGCATATAACATACCAACTTCTCCAAATATAGGTTTTTTACTATAAGTTGAAACTATATGTGAAATAATTCCAAATCCAGGGATAATTATAATATATCAATTATCTTTATTTATATATATATAATATTTATATATATAAATTAGAGTATTTTACTCTACAAAAACTTTATTATATTTTTGTTAGGACTATATCTTATATTTTATTATTTTCTATAATATATTTCATTTTCTCTTTATATTTATTTATTTTTTCTATACCTTCTAAAGTTAAATGTTCTTTATTTTCTATTAATATATATGCTTTTCTTATATATATATAATTTAAATATTTATATCCTATTAAAGGATATCTATCTAAATAATTTATTACATTTTTAAATGTTTTAAAAGATGTTGTTTCAATATAATATGATATTATATTATTTTCATGATTACGTTTACCTATATAACATCCTTTAATATTAAACATATTATTAGATAAATATATTTTGATATAATTTAATATACTTATATCTTTTTTATCAATTTTTAATTTTAATCTTATTTCAGTTTTATTCTGACGTTTAATTATTTTAATTAATAATGAACCATCAGCATCTATAAAACCTGATAATCAATGATTATCAAAATCATTTAGATTACCAATATTAAATTTATTATATTTAGAATAAAATTTATTTTTTACTAAATTATTTTTAATTAATAAATTATTAATAACTTGATTATATTTATTATAAGTTTTTAATTTATTATTAATTAATTCTAATATAAATAATAAACCATCAGAATGTGAAACAACATATTTAATACTATTTTTAATTTTATGTATTGAACCATAACCTATTTGAGATTTTAATCAATAAGCTGCTGATTTATCTTTTATATCATAAGCTATTGTTAAATTCCCTTTTTGATTACAAAAATGACCATCTCCATCTATTAAACCAGCTAAATAGTAACCTAATTGATCATTATTTAATGGTTTATATTTTGTAGGTACATGTATAGATATATTATTTTTAAATATATGTTTTTTTATAGAATTTAAAATATTATTTTTATTAAATAATAAAATACTATTGCGTATAGTCTCTGAGGATCTTATATATTTTGATATAATTTCCTGCTGATTGACTCATATATATAACTTTGTTACTGTGTATCATTTTGATATGTAGTATTTATATATTTTATAGTTCGTTCCAGCATACAGCAATATTAAGAGGCATAAATCGACCTCTGGATGACCAAAGAATCCTTTATTATTCTTTTATAATTTTTATCGACTGTACATTAAGCATCATTTCAGATACCCACAAGTGAGCCAGTCTGTAGCGATATTTAATACTACCGACGGTCTTAAGATAATTATTAACTCTTAACCGTTTTCACTCGCATCGCAATACTATTATTTTTAATATGCTTATACAAGCCCAAATAATAATATATTATTCCTCTCAGAATAAATTAGTTAAATTAATTTATCTTATTCCCCTCACCACTTAAAGTAGGATCTGATAAATTTATATCCATTTCCTTATTAAAGTTACATGTTATATATTTAACTATTACTAGATATAAATAATATATATATCTTCTTTTAAAGGAAATATATATATTTTATTAATATAGTCTTATGATTTAAAAATCTTAAAAATATGTATCCTTATATAAATAATATTTCTAAATATATAATATATCTTTTATAGTATTATATAATTAGAAATATATATATTACATATTCACATTTGCTATATTAATTATTTAGTCTTAAACTTATTTCATAATATAAAATAAGTTATATAACTAATTTATACCTTCTTTATTGTTTCAATTCTATATATATATATTATATAATTAATTATTACTTACTTTTTTTATTTAAAAGAAAAAATATTATTTATTTAAATTTCTTATTATATTAATTATATATTCAGTGTTTTTATTTAAATTTATATTATTTTTAAATAAATTTAAAGCATATTTTCAAATTATATAAATATTTAATTTATTAGATTTTAAAGGATATTTATCAAAATATCATAATATTTTTAAACAATTATTTAAACCAGATATTCTAAAATATCAAACATTAGGTACAGAATGTTTATAAACATTTCCTATATTAAATAAAATAATTAACTTATCTAAAACAATTTTATTTTCTAAATATTTTTGAGATATATCAAAACATACTTTATATTTTAATTTGTTTTCATTTTGTGTATTATCTTTTATTTTTATATTTCAATAAAAACAACCTTCAGCATCCGTAAATCCACTGAATCAACTATTATTTAATAATAATTCTTTAGATTTATTATTTATTTTTAATACCACTATTTTATTTAATATATTCATATCTATTTTATTATTTTTATTTAATTTTTTAATAAATTTACCTTTATTTATCTTAGAATTTAATAAATTTAATCATTTATTAAAAGATATTAATTTAATTGGTAAAATTATATTATTATTAAATAATAATGCTATTAAATAACATTCTAAATTATTTTGTATAACATATCTATAAGTATCTTTTCCTTGTTTTATAACTTTACCATAACCTAATTTTGATTGTATATCTTCTAATATATATTTATTTTTTATATTTTGAGTTATAATAAATGTTATATCATTTTTTTATTTATTACAAATGAACCATCTCCTTCAGTAAAACCTATTAATCAATTTATATAATCATTAGATACTTTAGGTAATTTTAATAATTCACATAATTCATTATATCTTATATTATTATAATCTTTATTATAATTTTCTAATTGAGATGAGAAACATCTTTTAAATATTATATTTCTTATATAATTATTTATATTTATATAAGTATATATGTTTATATATTTTATAATATAAGTAAATGATTTAATTTTTTTTAGTAAATATAAAAATATAATATATATATATATTTGGTAAAACAAATGTTGATACAACACTGGATCTCCTCCAGCAGCTACTTCATAGAATCCAGTATTAAAGTTACGATCTAATAATAATAATGTAACTCCAGCTGTTAATACTGGTAATGATAATAATAATAATATAGCTGTAAAGAATATAGCTCATACAAATAATGGTGAATTTACCATATGTAAACCTATTGTACGCATATTTAAGAATGTTACAATAAAGTTTATAGCTCCTAATAAACTAGATATACTTGTTAAATGTAAAGCAAATATAGCTAAATCTACACTAGGTCCTGAATGAGCATTTATTGATGATAAAGGTGGATAACATTATTATGTTTTTTATATATATATATAATATAATATAATATAATTATATTTATATATTAATTCAATTATTTACATAATTGTTCGGACTATACCTTATACATTTAATTTATGTTTATTTCTTATCTTATTTATTAAATCTTTTATTTCTTTTAATTTTATATAATTTCCTTTAAATTTATAATATGATCTTTTTCATATTGAAAATTCTAAATTCTTTACTCCCATAAATAATATACTATGATCATTAGTTATAAAATATTTTATTATATTTTCTATAGATTTACTATTTGTTGTATCTAATATATAATATTTATTCCCTTTAGAGATAAATATCCCACCTCCTTTGGAGGGTGAATATTTATTGTGTTTATATACAATAAAAGATTTTTTTATATTTAATATATATTTTATACAATATAATACTATATAATCTAATTTTTGAGTTATACCAAATCCATGGACTATTCTATCTTTAGATTTAGATGTTAAATAAAAACTTCCTTCAGCTTCTATAAAACCTATTAATCAACTTTTTGTCATTATTGATGTAATATAATTTTTATTATCTATAAACTCATTTAAATTATCATCTTCTTTATTATTAAAATCTATATTTATATTATTTCATATTGGTGATTTATAATCTAAAGGTATATTAACTTCTTTTATTTTTTTTATTTTATCTATAGATTCTTTTATAGATATATCTTTATTATCATATAATAATAAAGATTCCTTAAATTTTAAATAATTAAAATATTTAGATGTTAATAATTTATTATTATTAAATATTGGTAATATAATATTAATTAAATGATCTCTACGAGTAATTACATAACTAGACATAGTTTTATCTTTAACTATTCTACCTATATCTAAAGTATCTTTAATTTTATATAATATTTGTTCATTATATGTACTTTGACTTAATTTAAAAGTAAATGATACTTTTTTATTATCATTTATATAAATATTAAATGTACCATCTCCATCAGTAAAACCTACTAATCATTCATTAAAATTAACTTTTTTTACTGATGTATGATAATGTCTTATTCCTTTAATATTATCTTTAAAGGATGGAATATAAATATTATATAATTTATTTTTTAATAAATAAGAATTATTATTTTTATTATTAAACATAAATTTATTTCTTCAAATAGAAGATAAATGTATTATCTTGTTTAGTCTCTGATGTATATATATTATTAAATTAAATAATAATTTATATATACAGGCATATAAACCTATAATCATAAACATTATAACTAATAAGATTATATATATATTTATATATATAAATATTGAGTATTTTATGAAACAATATACTAATAATAAGTATATTAAGGTCTTTCATGCATCGAAAGATATTTTTAAGAACAGCTTATCTCAAACCGTTCATCCTACTCCTGGTCCTTGTTCTGTTAAAACAGAAGCTATTGTACATACTAATGCAGGTGGTAAACATCAAAAACTAATATTGTTTAATCTAGCAAAAGCCATATCAACTCCTCCTATCATTATAGGTAAAAAATAATTACCAAAGGCACCTATTAATACTGGCATTACAAATAAAAATATCATTGCTATAGCATGTCCTGTTACCATTACATTAAATACTTGATTATTACCTTGTAAAAATTGAGGATTTGAACCTGATAATTCTAATCTAATTATAACTGACATAGCTGTAGCTACCATTGATGATATCATTCCATATCCTAAATATAATATTGCTATATCTTTATGAGATGTACTAAATAATCAACGAGTTATATAACTCATCTTATGCATATATATATATTATAAAAATATATATATATTACCATATAATTTATTTTATATTTCTTTTTTATAATCTTCTTTTTTTATTTACTTTATTTACTTATTTACCTTATTATATTTATTATTATTACAACTTTCTTCTTTTAAAAAGAACCTCATTCACTACCTTTCTTTTAAAGAAAATAAATTACCCACGGATCACTGGGGTGTTTTATATGATAGATATCATAATAAATTACCGGGTTATTTATCCCCTTGGGGAATAAATTAATTATTATTATATACTAAAATAAAAATAGTATATATATTATAGCCCTCTTCTTTATAAGAGTATACCTCACTCCCTTTCTTTGAAAGGGAGGAATTATTTTCAAATAAAAAAAAAAAGGTATTATTTATTAATATAATCTTTTATTATAAAAGTATTAATTAAATATATATAATAAAAAAGATAGATTATGTTTATTTTTTAAATGAATATAAATATTATTACAACTTTCTTTTTAATAAGGTCCACTCTATTTATTAAAAAATGAGGGATTATTTTCTAATATCTTTTAATAAAAAATCTATAGGTTTTTCATAATTATAATTAATATTAGATTTAGAAATATTATTATTTAATGTAATTTGTTTAAATCAATTATTTGATTTATCTTCATTTATTAAATTTAAATTATTTGAACTTAAAGATTTTATATTATTTAAATAATTTGTATCTATAGATTTTATACTAAAATTATCATCTATATCTAAAATTAAAGAATTTTTACTTAAATTATCATTTATATTTAAATTAGAAGATTTCTTACTTATATTATCATTTATATTTAAATTAGAAGATTTTTTACTTAAATTATCATCTATATCTAAAATTAAAGATTTTTTACTTAAATTATCATTTTTATTTAAATTATTTGAGTCTATAGATTTTAGAATTAAAGTATCATCTATTTGTGAATTATTTGAATCTGTAGATTTCATACTTGAAGTATCATTTATATATAGTTTATTATTATAACTCTCTTCTTTATAAAAAGATCCACTCCCTTTTTTTGAAAGTGAGGGATTATTTATTTCTAAATCTTTACTACAACCTTCTTTTAAATATACACCTGAATCATTCATATTATTAAAAGAATAAGGATTATTTAATTTATATTCCATATTTTGATATAAATCATCATTATCTAAATCAAAATTAGGTTTTTTTAAAATTCTAGATTTATTATATTTATCTAATTTTGATTCTTCACTAATTAAGTCTAAATTTGATGAATCTACAGTTTTAATTTTAGAAATTGAATTAATATTTGAAGAATTTTGACTTAAATCTGGACTATAATTACTTGGTATAGAATTATTTGAAATAGAATTACTTGGTATAGAATTATTTGGATTATAATTACTTGGAATAGGACTATTTGGACTATAATTACTTGGTATAGAATTATTTGGAATAGAATTATTTGGAGAAGGGATATTTGGTGTAGGTATATTTGGAGAAGGTATATTTGGTGTAGGTATATTTGGAGAAGGTATATCTTGAGTAGAATTATTTATAATAGGGATATTTGGATCAGAATTATTAAAACCTAAATTAATATTTTTTGAATTAGTAAAATTAAAATTTAATGAAGTATTATTTAAATTAATATTATTTATATTTAAATTAATATTTTTTGAATTAGTAAAATTAAAATTTAAACCAGGATTATTAATATTTAAAGTAGAATTATTAATTTTAGGTTTAGAATCATTAATTTTTGAATCAAAGTTATTAAATTCTGGGTTAATATTATTAATATTTTTAGTAGAATTATCAATATTTTCATTAAATTTACTTAAATCAATATTATTAAAATTAGGATTTTTAAATTTTGGAATAGAATTATTTGAAGAAGGGATATTTGGAATAGAATTATTTGAAGAAGGGATATTTGGAATAGAATTATTTGAAGAAGGGATATTTGGAATAGAATTCTTTGGAGAAGGTATATTTTGAGTAGAATTATTTTTAATAGGGTTATCATCATTTAAATTAAAATCAGATAAATTTATATTTTTATTATTTAAGAAATCTAAAAAAACAGGATTATTCATACCTATAATATTAGGATTTTTATCAATAAATTCTTGATATAATAAAAATTTATTTATTAATTTTTGAGCTTTAATAGGATCTATTAATTTTAATTGTTCAATATATCTAGAAGTTTCTAAAGGCATAACACAAGTTACTTTATTATCTCAGAATTCTAATAAAATAGTTTTAGGGATTCTAGGTATACTAGGTTCCATAGGTAATAATTTATTAGGTAAAGTAAAATCATATAAATCATTAGGATGATTTGAATATGCTTGTATTCCACTTTTATCATTAAATTTTAAATTTAATCCTGTAGGATTTCTTATTTCATTTATTAATAAATTATACATTCAATTACCTTTATTAGGTTGTATAGTTATATAATTAGAATAATCAATAGGATTTTCACTATTTACAGTAAATGTTGTAGGAAATGCACGGATTGAATCTCTTCCTAATTTATTATGAAATATTTCAAGGAAAAAATTATTAGGTATATTTATTATAAAATTTCTAAATAATTTATATAAATTTACATTATTTTTAATATTAAAATCTTCTTCTCCTTTTTTTGTTTGATCAATAGAATCTTTAATTATTTTTGGATCAGATATATTTTTACCAAATTTATCAAAGAAATCTTTATTTCTTTGTTCTACAAATTCTTCACTATTTTTACTTATTTTACTACTTAATTCATTCTCTGATTTAAAATCTTTTAAACTATTATCTTTTACTATAATTTCTGGGTTTGTTATTTTTTCTGATAAATTTTGTAAAGAATTATTTTTAATAGGAAAAGCACTATTTTCAGAATCACTTTTATTTTTTATTAAATCTTCAGGTATAACATTTTTAACAGTAAAAATACTATTTTCTAAAAATGGATTATTAATTGATTCATTTTCTTTTATCATAGATATTTTTTTATTATTATTTATTAAACCTGAAAATGAATTTTCATCTTCAGAAGAAGACATATCTGGTGAAACTACATCTCCTGATGGATAAGTATTTTCTATATCTAAACGTATATTATTATCATTATCAGAATTTGTAGTATCACAATATATATATTTTTTAGAAAATATATCTGATATTAAATTATTAAATGTTTCAATATATGATATACTTAATATATCATTAAATATATTTATTATATTTATAAATTCTATATCAAATTTTTCTTTTAATATATATACAGTATATATATATAATATATTAAGAATTATTTGTAATAAAATATATAAAATAAACATAAATAATATAGATATAAAAATTATAGAAATATAAGCATAATATAAAATAAACATAATAAAATTAAAGTTAAATAAGAAATATATTCAATAATAAATTAATTTATTATATATATATTTTATTATTTTATCAATATTTAATATATATAATAATATATAATATATAAATGTATTAATATAATTTGATAGAGTCTTTGATATAACTAATAAATAATATATTAAATTATTAATGTAATTCGATAGAGTCTTTGATATAACTACTAAATAAAATACAAAACACGTAGCTTTGTATCATTGATATGGCAAATTCAAGTATAACAATTGCAATAACACCAGATATGGGTAGAAACCCTCCCAGAAATCCAATGGTAGAAGAGTTCATTAAATTAAATATTAATGAACCTAAAATTAACATTAATAAATGACCTGATAATATATTAGCAGATAAACGTAAACCTAAAGAAATAGCTCTAGAACAATAAGATAAAGTTTCTATTAAAACTAATATAGGTACTAATAATAAAGGAGTTCCTGTAGGTACAAATAAACCAAAGAAACCTAATTTATGTTTACTTAAACCTAATAAAGTAACACCTAATCATAAACTTAAACTTAATGATATTACTGCTATTAATTGTGCTGATATAGCAAATGAATAAGGTATCATTGATATTAAATTTGCTATTAATATGAAATTAAATAAAGTAAATATTAATGAAAAATAATCTCCTCCATGTCTTCCTATTTGGCTTTTTACCATATTTAATATTGTATCATATATTGCTAATATAGATGCTCCTCATCTATTTCATCCTAAATTTGCTTTGTTTAATATTATATTGTATCCATATATTATAAATACTACTAATCCTATATATATTACATAATTTGTAATACTTAATGTTAACATATTATTTACTATAAATAATGTTTTAATTTCAAATTGATCTAAAGGTGATATTATCATTTTGTTTTTATTTTAATTTTTTTTCTAAGCTTATTATTTTGACTCCTCCTATATAATTTAAGGATCCTCTTAATATATATATTTACCCCTATTTTAAAAGGTGATATATACTTTACTTTTCTTATATAAATAAAAAATAATTATATATTTTTCCTCACCTCCTTTAAAGAAGTGAGAGATATAAACCCTCCCTTATTAGGAGGTATATATATCTACTAAAAGTAAATATATTATTTCTTATTTAAATTAAATATATCTATATTAAATAGATATATACCTTCTTATTAAAGTAATATATATATATTAATAAAATTATTCTTTAAGAAAAATATTCTATTTAATAATTTACCCCCCAGGGGGGGGATGATTTATCCCTTTTGGGAATATATTAAATATTTTATATAAATATGTTTTTTCTTTTTAGAAGTTAATATTTATTTTAAAATATAGAATTATAAAAAATTATATATATATAAATAGAGTAATAATCTTAATGAAGTGATTATATTTCGAATATATCGAAGTATGAATATCTTTTTCTTTTTATATGATAATTAAAGAATTGAAGGTCATTATAAAGAGAGATATATTTATATATTTATAAAATTATAATTTTATAATTAAAGTTCTAGAGATTAATAATCTTAATATATTAGGTAATAAATATTTAGATATTAAAAATATTAAAATAGATAAAGCTAATATACCAAAAGTTAATAAATGTAAAAAGTAGAAAGGTACTAATTGAGGCATATAAAATTTATAATTTTATAAGATAATATACTTTACTTTTTATATTTTTTATAAGATAAATAAAAGAATCAGATTGAAGGGACTTGAACCCCCATAGCCCTACACCCAATGTAGATACGTTACCAATTACGCAACAATCTGGTAGATAAACCGATATTATGTTATATTTAAATCTTTTTATAAAATTTTCCTTTTATTAAAAGAAAATTTAAATATAATAATCAAATTAAATTAATAATCGAGATCAAATAGAACACCGAGGGAATTGAACCCTAAGAAATCGATTTGCAATCGATACATCTAACCATAGATACAATGTTCAATATGTGATAAGCGTGAATCGAACACGCGATCTAACATTGGAAGTGTTAAAGTTTGCCAATTAACTTATTATCACTAATAACCACAGCGAGAATCGAACTCGCATATATACTGTGAAGTAGTATTATCATACCATTAGATCATGTAGTCAATAATAACCTATAAAATTTTAATATAATTTAAATTATAAACCTCCCAAAAAAAGAAAATAACAAAAAAATATATTATATATATATAAATTATTGCATCCACTCTATTTAAAATAAAAAGAGGGATTAAAAATTTTTATAATGTTGTATTGAAGAATCGAACTTCAAACCTTCCGATTACAAAACGGACGCTATGCCTATTTAGCTTATACAACTATTATTTATATTCTTTCTTTTTTTTTTAGTGTATAAGAATCTTAAGAATAAGTATTTATTTATACTTAAGATAGGAATTGAACCTATATTTGATGCATATGAGGCATCTGTTCTAACCATTGAACTACCTAAGTTTAAAGGATAACCACTGAGAATTGAACTCAGATATATTGTTCCACATACAATTGTTCTACCTTTGAACTATAGCTATCTTATTGAGGAGGGACTGAATCGAACAGTCGAAGCACAACGGCGCTAAAGCTACAATTTAGTTCTAATTACCAACATTAGAACCTCCCCTATAATATATATATATAAAATATATATAAATATATAACAATACGGTTAGTAGGATTCGAACCTACACGATATTAATCCGAACATTTTAAATGTTCTATGTCTACCTTTTCATCATAACCGCTTATATTAGTTTAGTAAGAATCGAACTTACATCTATCGATTATCAATCGATCTCTCTACCTTTGAGATATAAACTATAAAGATATATCTTCTACCTTTTATATATTAGATTATAAATATGTCCTTCAATAAAAAGATATATATATCCCTTATTGAAATATATTTTCTACCTTTGGTAGGTAATATATTTTCCAAGTTATAAAAAAAGGTGGGAATTTAATATATATATATATAATCTCTACCTTTATTTGAAAGGAAGTGGAAGAGGGTAGTAATAAAAATAAGTATATATATTTTCTCTAATAAGATATATATTTCCTATATTATAAAAAAGATAATAATTCCCTTTTATTGAAAAGGAGTGGATGTGAATCTTTCCTTTGTGAAGGGTAGTAATAAAAAGTTTAAGATGAATAAATATTTAAAATTATAACTCCCGATCAGATTCCTCTAATCGAACCGTATTACAACTTACAACAGGTTATTTATTATTCTTTTTTTTTTTACATAAAAGGAATAAACTTCGTGCTGTTGATGAGTAGTTAGTACGAGATAGCTCTAAAATTCACCGTGACACAATAGTTCACGATTACTAGCAATTCCATATTCATATAACCGAATTTCAGGTTATAATTCCTACGAAAAGAATTATTAATTCAAATTATTATAGTTTAATATAATTAAAATTAGATAAAATCTTTTATAAATCTTAATCTTTGAATGAAAGATATAAGATAAATTTGAAATAAAATTATATAATTGTCTATAATTTTGTAACACGTCTATAGCCCATCTTATAAGGGTCATCATGATTAGTCTTCAACCTAAACTTATAATTAAATTTCTAAAAAAGGAAATACCTAATAAGGTGTAGGATTACGTTCATTAAGTAACTTAACATAAAACTTCACAGTATGAACTGACGACAACGATGTAACGCCTGTATAAATATAAATAATTTATATATATATATAAATATATATATATAAAAAAATATATATAATATTCAAAAGATGGTAAGGTTTTTGGTGGATAATCCAATTAAATAACATGTTCCACTGCTAATAGCTAAAACCGTCTAATGTCTTGTTTTTCACTCTTGCGAGCTTACTTGTCAGGCGGAATACTTTTCATTTTCACTTTTCTATTTAAATTTAAATTTAAACTCAATATAGTATTCATAGTTCACTGCTACGACTAAACGGTCGACGACTCCATCTCGCTACCATAGCTTTCTTCCCACAACGTCAATAAATTATAAGTAAATTACTGGCTGTCTAAGATATATCTAAATTATATTAACAATATATATCCTTTTCATTTTACTTAATCTAATTTATTCTATTTTATTTTATGTTCTACGGAACCTTTAAGCCTTATTGAACAATGCTTGCCCCCCATGTCTAACCGCAGCTGCTGGCACATGTTTTGGTCGGGACTATTACATAATTATATCATTATTATAATTATTTAGAAGTTTATAGTTATTCTTTATTTATATTCTTTTATCTATTTATATTCCTTCCAAAGAAGATATATAAATATATATTTTATAAATCCCTTCTTATAGATAACTTGATCAGTCGTTAGACCATTGTCAAAGATTCCCCACTGCTGCTCTAAAATAGAGTTGATACTATATATCAATGTGACCGTTCTGACGGTAATCATCGGCTCCAGTTCTTTGGCTAGAAATTTATTCTAATACCTACATCTGCATAAAATATTTTATATATATTAAAATATATACATGAATTTAGTATTATTATTTACTTTTTTCAAATATTTTATTTATCACTCACCTTATCGCTAATTTTATACCTAAAGATATATTTTTAACTTGCATGTGTTATGCTTCTATATAGCATTTGTTCTGAACCAACATCATGTTCTCTTAATTTTATTTTATTATGTTTGAATTACTCAGAATTGAACTGAGATACATCCATTATGAGTGGACTGCTCTACCATTGAGCTATAATTCATTTATTTATTACAAAATATTAATCTTTATTATTTTAAATAAAAATTTTATCATTTATATTGTCTTCTTTTTTTTATTCTCCTAAAAATTATTATTTTAGTATTAATATTTATTTTACCATTTCCTAAAATTAAAAGTTAATTTATTTTTATGAATATATTTATATATACCTAAGCGCAGCAGATAGAATTGAACTATCATTTTAAGGTCATGAGCCTTATATGTTTACCATTACATTATACTGCTTATTAATGGTATAGCAAGATTCGAACTTACATAATATTATCCGTAGTAATATACATTAACCATTATGTTATATACCATATATATATATAATACCTAATATACTTAAATATATAAATATATATCTGATTTAAATATATCCCTACCCCTCCTACCTTTTTAAGGAGTAATATATTATATTTTACCCCCCGGATCACCGGGGGTGATATATCCCATTCGGGAATATATTTATATTAAAAATTTTTATAATTACTGACTTTTTATTTAGAAGAGGACCCTAATATATTCTTTTTCAAATAAAGGAAGGGATTTAATTATATAGAAGAAGAAAGGGATATATATATATTACAGATAATATAAATATTTTATAAGATATAAATATATATAATAAATACGGATAGTCAGCGATTCGAACGCTGAAAGCTCTAGGCTAACTACGTAGCAAGTAGGTTGGCTTACCAATGCCCAACTATCCTTAAAATTCGCATTACATCAGATTCGAACTGACATCTCTTATAGTGACAATATAAGGCTTTATCCAATTAAGCTACTAATGCTTTTATAAATATTTCTCTTTCAAATATATATATATATTTAAAATAAAGATATATTTCATCTTTTATAGAGTATATATTTATATATATAATCTGAGTCGATATGATTCGAACATATATAATCCTAGCTCAAATTTAGGTGACTTGCCTGTTAGTCTACAACTCATATATTTTCTTCTCTTTATATACCTATATTTACCTTTATAATTTATACTCCTTAGAAATATAAATTATTCCTCCTATTAAGGGAACATAAATTAATTCCTCAGTAAATCCCGGAGTATTTATCTTCCTTTGAGGATAATAAATTACCCCCGGGGGGTGATTTATCCCATTTGGGGATAAATTATTTTTTATTTTAATTATAAAAATAAAATATTTATCAAAATAAATAATATCTCCTAAATAATTATTTAAGGGTAGATATTATAAATTATTGCCGGATTACCGGGGGATATTTATCCCCTTCGGAAATAAATTATACTAAAAATAATATTAATTACCCTTCTTTATATAGGTATAAATTATTATGTGATTTATAAAATAAGAGGGATAATTATTTTTTAATTTAAAAGAGGGTGGATAAGAATAATTTAAAATGAATAAATAAGTTATATTTAAAATGTATAAATAAGATTAAGAACCTCATCAATAAACGATAATATAAATAAATAATCATAAAACGTCTAAAACATGTAAATAAAGAATAGTTGATTCAGCGAATACATGAGAAGAATTAGTGAAATCATAATTATAAATTCTTCAAGTACAAACAGCTAGCATAACAACTAACATAATCATATGAACACCATGTAAACCAGTTAAAGAATAGAAAGTAGAACCATAAACACCATCAGCGATAGTGAAAGGAGCAAAAGTATATTCTAAACCTTGTAAAATAACAAATATAAATATTAATAAAGTACTATAGAAAAAACCTAATAAAGTATATTTTCTATTAGCATTAATTAAAGCATGATGACCCATAGTAATAGTAACTCCAGAAGCTAATAATATAATAGTATTTAATAAAGGTAATTCATCAGCAGCTATAGCTTCTATACCAGCAGGAGGTCATGACATACCTATTTCCATAGTAGGATTTAAAGCTGAATGTAAATAAGCTCAAAATAATGATGCAAATATTATTATTTCACTAATAACAAATAAAAAGAAACCTTGAGTAATACCTTTTTTAACAGCTTTAGTATGTTCTCCTAAATATGTACTTTCTGCTATTATATCTTTAAATCATAATGTCATACAATAAAATATTGTTATTATACTTATAAATATAAAATTAGTATTTGGCATATAACCATGAGCTGTTAAACCTATTGATAATGCTAAATTCATTAAACTAAATGATGTATATATAGGTCAAGGTGATGGACCTACTAAATGAAATGGATGTAATTGTATATATCCTCTTATATTATTTGTCATTTTTATTATTTTTTTTTTTATTATTTATATAATAATATATATAGATTTATAGAAATAATATTTATTATTATATCATTAAAAATGATTATGAGTTAGATTGGAATCGAACCAATATTTTTTGTTTAAAAGACAAGAGTCTTAACCTTTAGACGACTAACTCATTATGCCTTTGGAAAGATTTGAACTTACATCTATTCTGTTTCAAAGAATCGCTTCAACCTTTAAGCTACAAAAGCTTTAAACAAGAGCAAGTAGAATCGAACTACCATAGCGTGTGTTGAAGACACGAGTTTTACCTTTAAACTATACTCTTATTAGGTTATGTAGGAATTGAACCTACGGCTCAGATGTGTAAGATCTGTGATTTCACCTCTAATCTAATAACCTTATATAATTTATACATACTTTTTAATATTAAAAAATGTATATAAATTATTATGTCTCATTGGGATTCGAACCCAAATAATTATTTTAGAAGAATAATGTTCTAACCTTTAAACTATAAGACATATCTCTTACCTATATTTTATATATATATATATTATTATATAATCCTTCCTTTTTAAGGAAAAGAAATATATGAGGACCTTATTTTTAGAAGAGTTGTATTCAAAATATATATATATCTATCTATTATTTTATATTTCCCTTTAAAATATATAAAAAATATAATAATCTATTTTAGTAAATTATCCCTGGATCATCGATAAATGATTTATTCCCTTCGGGAATAAATTATATATTAATTTATAATCTCTTCTTTTCAATAAAAGTAAGTGAATGAGTACCCTTTTTTTTTAAGTTGTAATATATATATCTTACCTATTAATATATAAATAATATATCTTACCTATTATAATATATTTCTTTCTCCCTCCTTCAAGGAGGGGATTGGTTATATATTGATAAAATTATTAAAAATAAGTGATTATATAAATAATCTCTTTTTTTTTCTAAAATAGGAATAGATAAGGTTATAATAAATAGTAATATAATAAATGTATAATTTAAATAAATAAAAGATAAAAATGAATAAATATAATAAAGAAGATGATTCTCATAAGAAATCAATAGTATAAGAAGGTAAAATACCTAAGAAAATAGTAGGAATAATTAATATTCACATTAAGAAAGTTTCTCTATAAGTACAATCAGCTGTTAAAGATATATAAGGAGTTTTAACACCACCAGTTAATCTATTAGTTAATTTCATTTGATATGAAGCAGATAATAAAACAGAGATAGCGGCTAATGAACCTAAAATAGGAGCTTTATTAATAGCACCAGTAATAGATAATAATTCTCCAATAAAGTTAATAGATAAAGGAGTACCAACATTACAGAAACTTAAGATAATTAAGTAAACAGATAATCAAGGCATAAATGAAATTAAACCTTGGAAATAATGAATTAATCTATTATGATATCTATCATATAAAATACCTCCAACAATAATAAATAAACCAGGTGAAACAAAACCATGAGCAATAGATAATAATAAACTACCTGTAATACCTGTAACAGTATTAGATAAAATACCTAAAATACAAACAGCCATATGACTAATAGAACTATAAGCAATAATAACTTTTAAATCAGTTTGTCTTAAAGTTATAATAGAAGTATAAATTATAGTAATAACACATAAAACATAAATTAAAGGAGTATATAAAATAGTAGCATCAGATAAATTAGGTAATATTAATCTTATAATAGCATATACAGCTAATTTTAAAATAACTCCAGCTAATAAAATAGAACCAGCTAAAGGTGATTCTGAATGAACTACAGGTAATCAAGTATGAACAGGTGCTAAAGGAGTTTTAACAGCTATACCTATAAAAATAGCTATAAATAAAATACATTGTATATCTATAGATAAAACTAATAAACTAGTAGCTTGATAATCTGTATTATCTAATATAACTTCATATAAAGCTATAGCTAATAACATAAATAATGATGAAAATAATGTATATATTAATATATAATCTGCTGCTTTATCTTTATTTGATGCTCCATATAAACCTATCATTATAAATAAAGGTGCTAAAGATGCTTCAAAATATATATAAAAAGATGTCATATCTTGACATATAAAATTTATTAATAATATTATTCCTAAATTTAATACTAATTCAAAATATAATATATTATTTATATTATTTCAATTTGATATTATTGATAAAGGTATTAAATAAGCTGTTAATAATATTAATATATCTGCTATTCCATCTGTTGTATAATATACATCTATATCTGATCAATCATATAATGTAGGTATTGCTATTAATCCACTAGCTATTAATATTATATGTTTAGATATTCCATTAACTAATCTTGAAACTGTTGATGTTAATATTGTATAAAATATATATAATATTGTCATTTTATGATTTTCTTTTTTTTTATCATGTATATGACCAAAGGGATTTGAACCCTTAGGTTTATTAACTAATACTAAATTAGCCGCGTTTACCTATTTCGCCATAGTCATTTAATTATTTACATAATCGGATGTAACGTGATTCGAACACGTGGATACATTCATATCTTAATATTTCAAATATTACGCAATAAACCTCTCTGCCATACATCCTTACTTATCAATTATTATTCTTTTTTACTTAAAATTTAAGAGTATTACCTTTATAATATTAATTAAATTTATACCCTAGAAACTTAATAAATTTATATTTTTATACCCCCCCCTAAAATAAACCCTCAAATAGACTCTCAAATAGTAGAGAGAATGAATATATATAAATAAATGTAAAATTAAAATAATTATCTCTCCTTAAAAAAAGGAGTTAATAATAAACCTCTTTAAATAAAAGTTATAATTTATTTTTTTTTATATAATTTTAATATAAAATGAATATATATAATAAAAATTTTTATTTAATTTTATATTTTCAAAGAGGATATAATATATTTTTCCTTTTCTTTGAAAAAGGGGGGTTAATTATCTATATTAAATATATAATTTATTAATTAAAGGTTTAACTATAGGAGTAAAACGTCTTTCTAAGTTTAAAGCACCTAAATTAATTTCATAAACAAAGGCAATAACTAAAGAAAGTAAGAAAATAGTTAAAATAGATAAACCATATAAACCATTAGAATAAGCACTTACAACATAAGGTAAAATAGAAGATATTTCTAGATCAAAAGGTAAGAATAATATAGCAACTAATATAAATGCTACACTAAAGGCAGATCTAGATTGTTGATATGAAGTAAATCCACATTCAAAAGGTCCATTTTTTTCAACATATGAATTTTCGTTAGAAATTAAATAATTTAATAAAATAAAAATACCAGGAAGAATTAAAGCGATATAAACATATATAGTAAACATATTAAATAGTAATTAAATATAAAGCCTCTGATATTGATGGTAAAAATAAATAGAAACTAATTAATAAAATAGTAGAAATAGATAAAACATAAGCTAAAGAAGGATTAATATTATTAATATTAATATTTTCTTTAATAGTTTTACTGTTAATTAAAATTTTAATAATATTAGCATAATAATAAGTAGCAATAACACTACAAACAACAATAGTACATGTTTCTAATATATAATTTTCTTGTAAAGCACCAGATAAAATATATAATTTAGCATAAAAACCTGGTAAAGGAGGTATACCAATTAAAGAGAATAAAGCTAAAATTAAACATACAGCTAATGTTAAATTAGGTAATTTTAATTGATGTATATATATTAAAGGAGATCATGATGATATAGGAGATTTTATATATTGACTAGCTGCTAAAATACCTAAAAATAAAATAACATGAGTTAAAACATATTGTATAATATATATATAAAAAGATATATCAAAAGAAATAATAGATAATAAAATATAACCAAAATTTAATAAACCACTATAAGCTAATATAGTTTTTAAATTTACTTGAAATAAAGGTTTATAAGCTGCAATAAATAAAGAAATATAGAAAAATATTATTAAAATATAATGATTAAATAAATTTGAATTAGCAAATATTCATGAAGCTATAGATATTTTAGCTACTACACTTATATAAGCTGTTATATAAGTAGGAGCATAATTATATACTGCTATACTTCAACGATGTAAAGGAGCCATTCCCATTTTAAATAATAAAGCTATTAATAATATATTAAAATAATCATAAGCATTACTATATGAATAAAATATAGTTATATCTGATATATTTGTTGTTCCTGTTAATGCATATATAAAATATGATGCTAATAATATTATTGCTGATGCTACTCCTCCCATTAAAAAATATAATAATGAAGCTCTAGATGCATTATATGATCTATTATGTAAACCTGTTAATAAATATAAAGAATAACTTTGTAATTCTACTATTATATATAAAGCTAATAAATCATTTACTAAAGGAAATAATAATAACCCTATTATATTACTTATTAATATTAATATATAAAAAGGTGATTTTAAATCATATTTATGTATTGATGTACTATATACTAATAACCCTATTATTAATAATAATATTAATATTATTAATGGTAAATTATATACCGTTAAATTAAATCAATTATTAAATAATGTTATACCTGGTGTTAATGCTATAACATCTATTGATGTTATTAATAATAATAATACAAATATTAAATTTATTATCCCTAATCTATTTAAGATTATTGAATGACCTTCTTTAGGCCCTATATTACCCTGACTTACAGAATAACTTTTAAAAGTTGAAAATACTAAAAATATTAAAAATGATGTAAATAACATTTTTATTTATATGAATATATATTTCCTCCACCTTCAAGAGGTGGGGAGATACATACCCTATCCCTTACGGGGTAAGTATATATACCTTTATTTTCCTTAATATTTTTATATTATAAAATATATTTAAGGTAATATATTCTTTTTGAGACATATATTATTTTCAATATTTTAAATTTATTAAAATATCTAATGGTTTATTTATATAAAATTTATTATTATTATTTAAAGATAAATTATTTATTCCTAATTTAGTAAAATTATATGAATTAAATTTTATATTATTACAACCTTTCTTTTCTAAAGATTCTCATTCATTCATTTTTGAATAAAATGAAGTATTAAAGTTATTATTTATATCATTAAATTTATTAAAATATTCTTTAAAATTATTATTATAAGAAGTATCATAATCATAATAATAATTTACTATATTAGTATAAAAATCATAATAACCTATAGTTTTAAATACATCTTCTCACATTAAATAATGATATATTCTAATATATACTTCACATAATTCTTCTAAACCATAAGTTATACCTATATATCCTGACATTATAAATCTTTCAATATATGATAAATTATCTCATCTTATTTCATCTGAATTTTGATTATTATAATTTTCATAATTAAAATTATTTATATTCTCATGTATTTCATCACAATTATATATTATTTTCTTTTCTATAATCATATTTCATACATCTTTTAAATATAAACATATCTCCCTTATTTCTAACATATATTTATATAATATATCTTTCATTCAGAATATTATATTCCCATCTTCAATGGAAGGAAATATATTAATCATTGAAAGTAATATATTACCCCCGGACCACCGGGGGTGATATATCCCCTCCGGGAATATATTAAAAATGTTATAATTCTCTTCTAAAAAAAAGGGTTCTCATTCATTTCCTTTTAAATAAAGAGAGGGATTATTATATATTTTTATATAAAAGATATATATTTGATCTGAAAGAGATGAATATATTTCTATATAATCTATATATATATTAAATATTAAATTAATAATAAATATAAATATATAATTAATTAAAAATATAAATATTAATTGTAATATATATAATTTAAAATTTAAAGAGTAAATAAATATATTTTTAATTATATTTAATATAAA